TTCGACTTCCCCTGGGGGTAGGGTACTACGAAAGGAAGTTGATCATGGATCATCACTAAACCTGGATTGATTTTTCCCGGGTCGATGCCCGAGTGGTTAATGGGGGCGGACTGTAAATTCGTTGGCAATATGTCTACGCTGGTTCAAATCCAGCTCGGCCCAATAATTCGCCGATCCACCATGAAATGATATAACCCACGTGTTGTTCTTCAAAAATGCTCGATTTCAATAGAAAAAACGTAAAATTTTCAGATTCAGATAGTGATATATCTTATCTTTACCGATATTACTATTTCTTTTTTCTGACAAGTTTTGGTCTTGCTCGTTATCTAGATTTATATCTTAAGATCCGAAAGTAGAAAGTCTAAGAAAAAGAGGAAATAAAAAAATAACTTTTTCTTTGAAAGATTAACTATCCAATTGATTTGGAAATAATGAAAAGATTATGATTATTAGTAATCCATGCCGCTCTTGCTAAAGAACATATCCATATCGAAAGCATTTGAGTGAAATCATACGAATATGTATACTGTACACTTTATTTTATTCTCTTATTTCCTTGGGATTGTAGTTCAATTGGTGAGAGCACCGCCCTGTCAAGGCGGAAGCTACGGGTTCGAGCCCCGTCAGTCCCGCTGGATTCAAATCCACTAAAAAACTACAGGAGTTCATCCTTTCTTTTTTGTGTGAAAGGGGATACAAAAAGTATAATTTCATTTCCAAAAAAGAATTCTTTTTATTTTTTAATTTTTTCTATTGTTTTTTTGGGTTTGTTTACAACCAACGGTAGGGCGCTTTCATGATACTTCATCAAATGATTGTACAAGGCAAGCACTAGTTTATAGAAAAGAAAGGATGAAAAAGAATGAAAAATGAAAATTTAAAGGTTTTTTGATTGTCTCAGGAATTTACGTTGGAATTCGTTATGGTATGGATAAAAGATTTTTCTGTGTTTATACTATTCAATTCTTGACGATGAATCCATTTGTCAGATATTCTTATTCATGATATTGATCCGATTCGATTACATCGAGTGTAATTAATATTCAGACCATTAAATTTACAGCCAAAAGATTTATCATCTCTATGGGATTAAATCCCGAGTTATTGCGAATTAAATAAAAATTAAATAACAAAATTATGGAAGTAAATATTCTCGCATTTATTGCTACTGCACTGTTCATTCTAGTCCCTACTGCTTTTTTACTTATAATATACGTAAAAACAGTAAGTCAAAGTGATTAATTAAAAAAGAAACTTGTGACTTTTTAGTTCTTATCAATGATTGCAGCGAAGAAATAAAAAGATTCAAATTTCGCGTTTTAAATGAAATTATCGACCTATACTCATCAGTATTCTATGAGATACTAGATAGTATGGTAGAAAAAAAATTTTCTACCATACTATCCTATACTACAATTTATATTGTACTATATAAAGTTTGTTGTATCAAGATACAGGTTAGTTTAATATCTATCAATCAACACTATTATCTTCATATATATCAATTTCTATTTGAGTTGTGTTGATTTCAATCAATCTTAAATAACCCTAAAGACAGTTTTTACTCTTCCGATTCTATTTCCTAGATTTATTATTATTTTTTTTTAATATGAATTCCGATATCCATTGAAAGAAAGATTCAAATCAATGAAGGAAAAAAAGTGAAATTAAAAATAAAGTATTTAGGTCACAGAATGATCTATAAAAAAATTTGATCCAGTTTGATTCCTAAACTTAATTATTCGTACTTCTAGAGTCCACTTCTTCCCCATACTACGAGTGAAAGGGAAAATGTAAAGACTACCATTAAAGCAGCCCAAGCGAGACTTACTATATCCATGTGAGTTTTGTCCTCGATCTCTATGAATGAATTATTCAATTATTGTTCACTAATAATAGTAGAATTTCTCTCGCATAGTCAAAAGGGGATTCTGATCCAACACCATTGATGAAAGACTCCAAATACAAATAGAACTATTGTTCTAATTATAAGATTTAGAGTATAATCGTAAAACATTAAGCACAAGCAAAATACGCATAAACAGCCTTTGAAGTAGCAGAAGTAACAAAGGAATGTTAATAAATGTCATAATAATAAGACCCGTTCTTTACTTTTGTGGCCTTTCATTAAGTCAAAAAACTATATCTATATATAGAATCAAGATAGATCATTATATATTGAATACCCCTATTTTATTTCTTTTTATTTTTGATTTGCTATAAATCTTACCATCTTCGATTTGCCCTATGAACCACGTATTATTATGTTCTTGACTAGAGGTTATCGAAAAGTCAAAATTTATTTTTGTACTTTATTTCATTTTTCACTTTCGATTTATATATTCTATTTCTATATAATAAATAGAACTAAGTAAAAGTAACTAAATTAAAAGTTTATTTAAATTATAAAAAAACTAATTATACATTCAATCGAATTACTATTGATTGAATGCCAGAGTACTCATAAACTTTCATGAGTATGTATACAAAGTTTCTTCTGCTCTTTACGCAACTAAAAATTGAATTAGATTTTCTCTTCCCTATCCAATCTAATTCAAGACTCAGCTGGTAGACACTACATTAGTAGTGTTAAGGGGCTATCATATAAAAATTTACCAGTTTTTTTCACGACTATAATCTTTCCTTAAACCTTAATTGAAAGCATTTTATAGACCAGAACCCCCCAGATACTTATAATCAAGCAAGTATCCCGAGTCTTTTTCCTCCGCTTGCTGCGGCTGGAAAAAACCTATCAAATTATCAAAACAGAATAAGGTATTTCGATTCTTTTGTTTATCAGGCGACACCCGGATTTGAACTGGGGAAAAAGGATTTGCAGTCCCCCGCCTTACCGCTCGGCCATGCCGCCAAAACGATATAAAATAGATGACAAAAATTCCCCTTATGCTTTTTTTCTTGTATTTTGGATCCCGTTTTCTTTAATCCCTTTCCTAAAATAAAATTTACTTTTTTGTTTGGAATTGAAGAGATTTATTGTATAATATCTTAAAATCCCGAATATCTAAAAACACAATTCTCCCCTCTATTGATTGAAAAATAAAAGAAATATGGTTTTCAGTCACAAAACCAAAAAGTTAACACAAAGTTGAACCCTTAACTATTGATTGTAAATTCATGAACGATTCTTCAATTTCAATCTAAAACTGTGTTTCCATTATGTTTACTTAATGATATAAGTAAACTGAAATTGATACGGATTTATTTTTTTTTTCGAAATCCGTATCAATTTCAATTATAAGAGCTATTATAGGTATATGTAAACCCCCTAATTGAAATTGTTACACAGATATTATCTAATCAGGTATCTTATCGGGATATCATGTTTATAGGTAATTTTCACGAAATTATCATACTTCACTTTTTACAATTTTTATTTTTTATATAAAAGAAAAATTTTGATAAAGCTTGGCTGGTGCTGTTCCGAATAAAGCTGTAATATAATAAAAAAAAAAAAGGGGGGTATATATAGATAGCTGTAATTATATCTGTGCATGCTTAATAAAAAAGACCCTTTTTTGTACTTACACATTTTTACACTCACGTATTCTATGAATTCGAGTAAGTAAAAATGTCTCTCTTATCTGCGAATTATTTTTTGAACAATTGAATCCACGAACAAGTTAAGTGCTAAAAAAAATTCTCTATTTTATTTTTTACGATTATTATGTCTTTATCTCATTATCTGATTGAACAGATCAAATGCTGAATACATTTACATTTATAGTATTCGATTGGGTTGGAATATCATGAATATCATAATAATGGTAGAAATGAAATCATTTTTTGTTTTGATATTCCACCCTAAATCTAAGTGGAATTTATTGATCCCTTTCTGTTTGTATTTGGTGCAAATTCCGATAGGTAAAAAGGTCAAATTTCATGTTATTTAGTAAACAAAAAAGAAATTCCATCATTGCTATATTGATCCATATGATTTGATGAAGAATGAGCAAAAAATGGGGTTTTTCTATATTCTATAAAAGGGAAGTTAAAAAAAAATGCTTGGGGTTGGAAATGAGGAAATGTCTACAATACCCGGATTTAATCAGATACAATTTGAAGGGTTTTGTAGGTTTATTGATCGGGGCTTAACAGAAGAATTTTATAAGTTTCCAAAAATTGAAGATACAGATCAAGAACTTGAATTTCAATTATTTGTGCAAACATATCAATTGGTAGAACCTTTAATAAAAGAAAGAGACGCTGTATATGAATCACTCACATATTCTTCTGAATTATATGTATCCGCGGGATTAATTTGGAAAACCTGTAGGGATATGCAAGCACAAACTATTTTTATTGGAAACATTCCTCTAATGAATTCCCTGGGAACTTCTATAATAAATGGAATATACAGAATTGTGATCAATCAAATATTGCAAAGTCCCGGTATCTATTACCGATCAGAATTGGACCATAACGGAATTTCGGTCTATACCGGCACCATAATATCAGATTGGGGGGGAAGATTAGAATTAGAGATTGATAGAAAAGCAAGGATATGGGCTCGTGTTAGTAGGAAACAGAAAATATCTATTCTAGTTCTATCATCAGCTATGGGCTCGAGTTTAAGAGAAATTCTAGAGAATGTTTTTTACCCTGAAATTTTCTTGTATTTCTTGAATGATAAGGAGAAAAAAAAAATTAAGTCAAAGGAAAATGCCATTTTAGAGTTTTATCAACAATTTGCTTGTGTAGGCGGAGATCCGGTATTTTCTGAATCCTTATGCAAGGAATTACAAAAGAAATTTTTTCAACAAAGGTGTGAATTAGGAAGAATTGGTCGACGAAATATGAACCGTAGACTGAATCTTGATATACCTCCGAACAATACATTTTTGTTACCGCGAGATATATTGGCAGCCGCGAATCATTTGATTGGAATGAAATTCGGAATGGGTATCCTTGATGATATAAATCATTTGAAAAGTAAACGTATTCGTTCTGTAGCGGATCTCTTACAAGATCAATTCGGA